ATAGCAATGACGTATTTTGGTTCAGGCATTTGCTCATATAATCTCACTAAAGAGGGAGCCATTTTCATTGTGACTGTGCCGGCTGTTAAAATTAGGTCCGCTTGCCTAGGACTTGATCTTGGTACCAACCCATAACGATCAAAGTCGAATCGCGAGCCTATTAATGAAGCAAATTCAATGAAACAGCAACTGGTACCATATAGAAGCGGCCATAAACTGGAGAGTCTTGACCAATTCGAAAGATCATTCGATGTAGTTGAAATAACTGAATTGGGGGTTGTTTGGTCAAGTAACGGAAACTCAATCAAATTCATAACTGTCTCAATGTAATTTTTTCCTTCCTTTTTTTTTTTATTGTCTGAATACTCAGTTAAGACCATTCCAACGCTCCTTTTCGCCATGCATAAACTGAACCCACAATTGGGATAAGCACGAAAATTAAAGCTTCGATAAATACAGATACACCCAATACATCGAAACTCATTGCCCATGGATAAAGAAAGACCGTTTCAACATCAAAAACAACAAAAACTAGAGCAAACATGTAATAGCGGATTCGGAATTGTAACCAAGCGTCCCCCATAGGTTCTATGCCCGATTCATAACTAGAGAGCTTCTCTGGTCCTTTACTAACCGGGGCTAAAACTCCTGAAATTACAAATGCCAAGATAGGAATAACGCTTGATATTATTAGAAATGCCCATAAAATATCATATTCGTGAAGCAGAAACATAAATGTACTCCTATTAATGTGGAATATGCTTAATTATTCGAGTTGGCATTGTCAATTCATCCAGAACTTGTTTTCCTAGGTGAAACAAGAATTTATTTTAATCAAATCAAAGCGTATAGTTCAGAGTTTGTTTGCTGCGTGGCATGTCTTGTTTAGAGATTCATCCAACGGAATCGGGATTCCGTTTTTGATTTCGATTCTATTTAGATATGGTGTAGAAATAAGGCGTTCTTACACAAACAAAACTCTCTCACTTTGTCTCGCTTTCTCTATTCTCTATAAAAAAATAGATATAAGATTAAAAAATATTAAATAATAAAATTCTAAATAATAAAAGTAATTTAATTAAATACTAAAATATACTAATCTAACCTAATAGAATATTCTATTACTAATGTATTCTAATGAATAGTAATACTATAACTATGTTTCATAATTCTGAAACGTAATACTATGTTTTTGTTTTTTTCTTGATATTTCCTTATATTTATTTCTTTGTATTTTATATTTATAAATATATATTTCTTATATAAATTATATGTAAATATATAATTTATGTAATGTATAAATAATAAAATTAAATAAGATAATGAAATATTATCAAAAAATAATATCAAACATAACATAGTTATTATCAAAACCAATAATTTTGGGGGGGTAAAAAATGTCTAGGGATTTCTAACATATTCAAAGTATTCTTTTCATTAAAATCCAGGTAAAGGATCGTCGTTGTTTCTATTGATTTTATACAAATACGAATACGTAAACACAATCTAATGCATCGAACGATTATATTTTCTTTCTTTTTCTTGTCCTAGATTTGACACATACTGATCTGATTAGATCCATTGGAATGAATTATTGTTTTTATTTTCTGGTACCTATGTATTTACATGAATATGTGGTAATGGTTTCATTTCATTTCTATGAAACAACCAATGGTCTGGTCTGTCCAGTCTATAAACAAGTACTAATGAGGAAATGAAAACTATACTAAACAAAAATAGAATGTCTATACAAAAATAGACAAATAGAATGTATTAGGGCTATACGGACTCGAACCGTAGACCTTCTCGGTAAAACAGATCAAACTGATTATTATCGAAATGATTCGAACTGTTTCAAAGACCCAACATGCATTTTGTTTGTTGCATTGGGCTCTTTCATCAACTGATGTAAAGATCAGTTAGTCCACCATATTTTTTCTTTACAGGAAGATAATGAGCTGGCTCCATGTGCTCTGATTCATTATTTGTATTCAGATCTAGTAGCAATACCAAAGTGTTTCAAAGAAGGGTTACCTTGACTTAGGTCTGCCTTCGGCTTAGATCAACCTAAGTTAAATGGAGTCTCTATCATTCCGCTGCAAGAGTCGAATATGAGACTTCATACACCTTAAAGTTCATAGGATGAAAGGAGGTTTTTTTGAAGCCCTTATACTCATTATGCCTAGCATTGAATGGGCTGGGTATTTACCTTATCAACTATCAAATCAATGACGGGTTCTATTTGATTTGGCACCTAAATTCGCACCAAAATCGGACCGAACCAAATATTTGTCAGGCTATTGTTCTCTCGAATCTATAGAGTAAGACATTGATTTTTCAATAAGATCAACTATGTTCATTGCATAATAAGCTCCCTTGAAAAGCATTGGCGCACGTGTAAACGAGGTGCTCTACCTAACTGAGCTATAGCCCTTGTCATAGATATCTTAACATATGGATAATTTCTTGTCAAGATGGATATTCCCTAATCTCACATGATAAGTCTTTGATCCGTTTACTGTTAACAGATTGGTATTGCTTAGAAATAATATTCTATCTATAATCCCCGAGGTGATGGGTCTTCTTTTGCGGTGATAAATTACCTACTTAACTCAGTGGTTAGAGTATTGCTTTCATACGGCAGGAGTCATTGGTTCAAATCCAATAGTAGGTAGAACTTATTAGATACCATTGCATTGACTCCGGTATCTAATAAGTTTTTCTACCCATCCTCTTTTTTTCGTTGTATCAGATTAGACTTGATTGTCTTCAATTGGCAGAATCTAAATGTGGTGTATAATAAAGAACTTCTAAAAAACTTCTTTTGATTATTTTGATGTATTGACTAGTAGGAAATAACATTGACAGCCTCTACTCGTGTCCTAGCTCGTCTGAGAGCTAGATTCGCTTCAATCACTTGTCTCTTACCCTCAGCTCTACTCAAGTTAGCTTCAGCTATTTTAAGAGTTTGTTGAGCTTCTTGCAGATCAATGTCAGTACTCATCTCCGCATCATTTCCTAAAATAGTGATCTCATTATTCCCTATTCTAGCAAAACCACCCATCAGAGCCACCGTTAACCATTGGTCGTTGAGGCGTATTCTCAAAAGACCTATATCTACAGCCGTGGCAATAGGGGCGTGGTTTGGTAATACACCAATTTGGCCACTATTTGTAGATAAAATGATTTCTTTCACTTCTGAATCCCAAATAATTCGATTAGGAGTCAGTACACAAAGATTTAAGGTCATTTCTTCAAATTGCTCTCCACTTCTAAGTTCATAGCTTTCGCGGTAGCTTCATCGATGTTACCCACCAAATAAAAAGCCTGCTCGGGCAGACCATCTAATTCTCCGGAAAGGATCAGTTGAAACCCCCTAATTGTTTCTGCAAGACCAACATATTTTCCTGGAGAACCAGTAAATACTTCTGCTACGAAGAAGGGTTGTGATAAGAAACGCTCAATTTTTCGTGCTCTTGCTACAGTTAAACGATCCTCCTCGGATAATTCATCCAACCCAAGAATAGCTATAATGTCCTGAAGTTCTTTGTAACGTTGTGAAGTTTGCTTAACTCTTTGCGCAGTTTCATAATGTTCCTCGCCAACGATCCGAGGTTGTAACATAGTTGACGTTGAATCTAAAGGATCTACTGCTGGATAAATACCCTTGGCAGCTAATCCTCTTGATAGTACGGTAGTAGCATCTAAATGTGCAAATGTAGTGGCAGGAGCAGGGTCGGTCAAATCGTCCGCAGGTACATAAACTGCTTGGATCGAAGTTATAGATCCCTCTTTGGTAGAAGTAATTCTTTCTTGCAAAGAACCCATTTCTGTACTAAGGGTAGGTTGATAACCCACTGCAGAAGGCATTCTCCCTAATAATGCGGATACTTCTGATCCTGCTTGGACAAAACGAAAGATATTGTCGATGAATAGAAGCACATCTTGTTCATTAACATCCCGGAAATATTCTGCCATAGTTAGGGCAGTCAAACCAACTCTCATACGAGCTCCCGGCGGTTCATTCATTTGACCATAGACTAAAGCTACTTTTGATTCTGCAAGATTTTTTTCATTAATTACTCCGGATTCTTTCATTTCCATGTAAAGATCATTTCCTTCACGAGTACGTTCTCCTACTCCGCCAAATACGGATACGCCTCCATGAGCTTTGGCAATGTTGTTGATCAATTCCATGATGAGTACTGTTTTACCTACTCCAGCTCCCCCAAATAGTCCGATTTTTCCTCCACGGCGATAAGGAGCTAAAAGATCTACCACCTTAATACCTGTTTCAAAGATTGATAATTTCGTATCTAACTGTATAAAGGCAGGCGCAGATCTATGAATAGGAGATGTTGTGCGAGTATCTACAGGACCTAAATTATCAACAGGCTCTCCAAGAACGTTGAAGATTCGCCCGAGAGTAGCTCCGCCGACTGGAACACTTAGAGGAGCTCCCGTGTCAATCACTTCCATTCCTCTCATCAGCCCATCTGTAGCACTCATAGCTACAGCTCTAACTCGATTATTTCCTAATAATTGTTGTACCTCGCAAGTCACATTAATTTGCTGACCGACAGTATCTCGACCCTTAACTACCAAAGCGTTATAAATATTAGGCATTTTGCCCGGGGGAAAAACGACATCCAGTACTGGGCCAATAATTTGAGCGATACGCCCTAGTTTTTTTTCTTCAAGTGTGGAAACCGCAGGGCTAGAAGTAGTAGGATTGATTCTCATAATTATAATAAAGTGAAATATGTCGAAATCCTTTTTGGAATAATACCAAATCAAAAATAAATGTCCAATAGCAAGTTGATCAGTTAATTCAATAAGAGATAAATGGGAGATAGCACTCGATTTAGTTGGTACCACCCAACCGAATCCGATTCAATCATTTACTCATTCAATGAGTAAATTTTCAAGTTCAGTCAATCCTTTTTTTTTAATTGCAAGTAAATGAAATCGTGAATAAATGTGTTTCATTTCTCTATCAT